GGTCCGTGTAACTTTTGCTAAAAGCTGTCTTCTCCACAAGGATTGGCTGTGATGGGACTTTCTGAGATGCCCAGATCATCTCCGCTGCTTGCTCCTTCAGCCTTGGAGCACCGCTTGATTGATGAGAATGCCACCACCTTGCAACTAAGAGATGGGTAAAGTCATTATGTGAAGAGAGAGGGCTACTCTACCACGGAGTCTCTCACCCAAGAGTGGCATTAGTTGCCCCAAAGGAAGTTGCTGAAGTCCCTACTTCAGTTCTTAGGTGACCTAATTACCTACTTCTGCCGGCGCTAAAAGGGAGAGAGTCCTGAGAGTCGTTCCAAGGCCTGTGGATCCGGTCCCGGGTTCAACCATACTGCTAATTCTCAAATGTTGGGTAAAGAGGAGCGCCCCACGTCGCTCTCACCATCTTCTTTGTTCTCTTAGCGCGCTTCACTTTATCTAAAAAGGGGTGAGTACGATATCTTTATAACAATGGGAGTCCCGGTTCAATTCAATGATTGTAATTTAACTTAGATGCTCCCACAGATAGAAGAACCCCATCATTGGGATGCCAGACGATGGGTTAAGCTCCTAAGATCGATGAAAGCTTTTATTTTAGGGTCGATAAGGATTTCAATTTCCCAGCTCTATAAGAGGATCCCTTGCGTGCTATGTATACGGGTCTCTCAAATACAAGAAAATTAGATCAAGCAGGAACCCAGCATGGGAGTCTTATACTTTTCGACTTGGGAGATTGCATAAGGAGAGCACCCTTCTTCTACCTCGGTGATTGAAAGGGTTTGGGATCAACACGAAGGCTATTTGACGCACTGCTGAGCGTAAGCATCGACATTTGATAGAGGTCAGTCGGGCCCCGGCCTTATTATTTAAAGTTAAGCTGGTATGCCTGCTAAATATTGGCTTGAAGCTCTCCATTTTGCAGTCTATGTCATGAATAAGTTGCCAAGCCGTACAATTGGATATAAGTCATATAGGTATAGGGATATTTTGACTATATTTGGCTCCTTGCCTTTCCCAGTCAAGTAGTCCACCATCCCCCATACTAAAGATTGACAAGAGTGCAGACCGCAAGAGAATTGCTTCCATCGAGCTTCACAGTAGTTATCTGAAGCGAAGGAATCTCATTCAAGGCACCAAGACCCCTGACTCTGACTACTGTGTGAAACTTGGCTAACCTCCGACATAGTTCTAGACCAGTCTAAACTACTCCAAACAGAAGGATAAAGAAAATCACCACAACGCAACAAAAAGGCCTCTTCTCTTTATTACCCTAGCCTCGGGGGAGTTAGAGACAAGGACTATTCCCACTAATGAAATGAATCATCCAAAAGAAAAGGAAGTACATAAATCCCTTTAGGATAAGGAATTACCGGTATGGGATGCGGAATAACCGTATGAACCGTATTCCTGCTTGACTGCTTGCTTTAGTGCTTTACTCTAACAAGGGAATCCCCGCATCAAAGCCCCTTTTCCCAGCAGTGGTATGGCAAAGAGTCGGAATAGGACGTAGCACTAGGCTAAGGCAAGCACAGAAGGGAAGCAAGAAACTGAACTCAATGCTGGGGCGGATTCGGAAACCAGGAAAAGAGAAAGAGATAGAGAATTCCTCTCCCAGCAAGAAAACGGATGCGCTAACGCGCAACGAGCAAGAAAACGGATGCGCTAACGCGCAACGTGCTCCGCTGCTCGAGCGTCAGCTCGAGGGCTTGAGAGCTAGCGCGCTCAGTCTCTTCGCCTTGCTTGTTTGCTCGAGCGTCAGCTCGAGGGCTTGAGACGCTAGCTCAGTCCCTTGCTTGTTCGTCGGAAGCGCAACGGCTTTGAAGTTTGATTGCAGGGCACGAAGGAGAATCATAATCAATAGAAGAAGTTCATTTCTAAATCGCATTTCAGGGAAAGCCTTTGAAAGAAACTAAACTGGATGAAAAAGCTGGAGCTTAGCTTGCAACTATATACCATAGCCCAAGTACTAAGCTCAATCCTATCGATTCTTTTCTTTCTGCTCTTGATCTCGCTTTGCTAGAGATACTAGTAGCTTCTGCTTTCAGTCTTCGCTTCCTCTCCCTAACGGTCGAGCATTTTATGCTCTTGCTACGGACCTTTCACAAGCAATCTCCCTCCTCTGTCTTAGCTCGAGTGATTGTCATACCTTACTGATCGCTTTGCCAAAGAATTGAGAATACGATTGACCGCTTCCCCTCGTGGCTTAGTCCCACCCTGTTCCCATACCTGAACTCACTAAGCAATAAGTCTTATACCTCTGTCAGACAAGTGACCAAGCAGTTTAAGCCTAAGGGATTTCCTCTTTTTCATTCTCCATTCCAATTTTCAATCGAACTCGCTCTCACTTCCTACCTCAGTGAATGGATCGCCCTGCCCAGGTTTGAAGAGCGAGAGCTGGCTCGGCTAAATCCTAAATCCACGATCAGGGCTTTGGAATCGAATGAATTTCAGTTGAAAAATCAGACTCTCGGTCGAATTCATGCCTCTCCTTACCAGTCGAGGTACAAGTAGCCTTGAGCTCTAGTTCAGTTACACTTATTAGTAAGGAAAAGATATTCTTTCTATTTAGCTCTAACGGTGCTCCTCAGCCCTCTCCCGTTGGCACAAAGCTCCTCTCGCATAGCTCGAGGCTCTTATTAGACCTCTCACTTCGTTCGAGAAGAACACTTCATGCCTCGGACTATTCCACTAAATAGTTACGCTATTAAGATACCTTCAGTTCGTAGATAGTCTCTTTCATTCCCTTGCTTGTTTAGTAAAGTCGCCTATTCCCTTTTCTTGCTACAGAAACTTTATCGGTCGATTTTACCAGCTCATTAGTTCCTCTCGCTTTCGCTCGAGAAGTAAGTAAGTGCCTTGCTCAATGCTTCTTCTTCTTATCTGTAGCCCGAAGTTGATGCTGCTTTAGCTGAGTTGCTCAACTCCTGCTATCTAGCTTTGAATCCAATCGAATAGGAAGTAATAGATAAAGCAGAGGTTTTTTTATATCCATTAGGATATTTTATAATCCTGGTGATAATTGGCTTCCGCCAACAGTGGACTATGTTACAGATGTTCGAAATCGCTCTGTAACTCGACCGCCCGCCCAGTCCCTTAGCCAAGAAAGATATCTATTTCTGCTAATAAGTGAAGTGACGTCACCTCTTTTCATACTCGATTTCCCATATGCTGATCGTGTGGTTTCTGGCAATCAAAGGAAAAGGTCCAATTTCTCTTGCCTTCCTAGAAAGCGATATTCAAAGGGCGATCTTAAAATCTGGTTTTTCGGTCTGATCGACCGATCGCCGCTATTGAAGCCCCGTCGAAGACACCAGTCGATCGGGCCTCGACGACACAAACAAGTCAGTGATGCTAGACTGGTATGGAGATGGAGTGCCGAACGACCAGTAAAATGAAGAAGAAAGCATTTGGTTCGGGCTGTAGTTTCATAGATCTACATGGGAATCCTCTTGAGATCGATCATGCAGTTACGACGGCCAATCAAGCAGAGATTCGATTGGCCTTCCAGAGAGCTGACATTAGAGGACTTACACCCAAAGCACCAGAAAAGCTGTACGACATACGATCAGAAGTTCAAGATGATGTGATCGAAGTAAACCTATAGGCAAAAGCAGAACCTCGGCCCACATATGTCAGTAAGAACCTCTCTAGTGAAATGGCCGAAGCGATTTTAAATCTTTGCAAGAATACAAAGACTGCTTTACTTGGGAGTATTCATAAATGCCTGGCCTTGATAGGAATCTGGTCGAGCACCAGTTACCGATCAAGCAAGGCTTCAAACCTTACAAGCAACCACCCACAATATAATTTCATCTGCTCGCAAGTCTGATCCGTGAATTGAAAATAGAAAGAAGCTGCTCATAAGTGACAATCCGGCGATAAAATAAAGAAGCGTTCTACAGGTACTTTACTTCCCAACAAAAAAAAAGAAAAGTATTATTATTCTACCGAAAGAGGAGTCCCTCAAAGGAGTATGGGGGCACTAGCTCATGTTCTGATTTCATTCCTGTATCTATTCCACAAGATTGAAAAACCCGACAATCGCTATGTTGATGCCCCCGGGGTAACTTCCCGGTTCATAAGCCCTTCCCTTCCATTATCAAATCCATCCATGACATTGTGTATCTAACAAAACCCACTTGACCTTAACCGCTTGTACCTTCCAATCAGCTGAAACCCCGACCCCTTACCAATCCAATGTTTTCAAAGCGGAAGGCTGAATCTCGGATAGTTGGTTCATGCGTTAGGTTAACCATTCCTCTAGCATTCCGAAGTGAGAAGCCAAGTGAACGAGCCCAGTTTTTCGAGAATAGAATGCAAGTTCCATTCGCAAAGCCCAAGCCAAAAGCGAGTAGACCGAACTGCTCTTGCTTATGTGAGGTTCTTTCCTCTCGCTTGTTCATCTTGTTTTGAGTACTCGACGAAATAATAGCATAAGAGAAGAGATTGGGCAATTGAGTCCACTTCGATATCACACCTATTTGAGTCGGGAGTTCCTCCTTTGATTATAGCCTTTGCTTGGGAGGGAACAAAATTGTATCTCGGATAGCCTTTTTTGCCTTCGGGCATGCCCATATTCAGCGACCTACTGGATGCTGGATTAAGAAAGGAATAAACAACACGAGTTGCTGCGCTATCGGAATACAATGGATTCAACAAGCACGTATGGATAGGTTGGGCATAGCTATTTCAATCTCTCTCGCTCTCCTGATAGCCCTATTTTGCCAACTAAGGCACCTAACGTGGCAACTAAGTAATTTGACCATGGGATGGTTTTCAAATGGGATTTTCAATAGTAAGAGATGCCAACAAGTGGGATTTAGCCGGGCTATATCTATCAAGTCTGACCTCGGCCTCGGGGACACCAGGGACACTAAGACAGCAACAGCAGGCTCGGCTTACCTTGATTCTGATTCAGATTCTGCAACTGAAATGCCATTCCATATAGGAAGGAGAGGTTCAAACTTCTCCCGGCCCTGTCTTATCGGATTCTCTGTAAGCACTGTAGCTTGTGCTAAGTCAACTTCCTTACTCAGCGAGCAAGCTCTTTCATACCAAAGCTTACTATATTCGCTACTTCTAAAGCAAGGTTAACCATTCATAGCATATGGAAGGGAATGTGGAAAAATGAGATTCTCTTTAGTCAAATAGGCCATCTTGCCCTGTAACGAAGTCAAATAGGTACGCTGTTCTCGAGCGACTACGTTCCTGCGCTAACGGACGCTATTTACTTTTCTTGCTTGCTCGTTAGGGCTGTTACAGTCCTTCTTAGCCTTGAACTCGAACTCACTTCCTAAAAAAAGGGATGTAGATAAGAGCTCCCCAAAAGAATGTGTTGAGAACCTCCCCCCGAGGTTCACCGATCATCTATGTCATTTTCCTGATCTTTCACTCTCGCGTAGAGAAGAAAAACCAACTTCAATAGAGAAGGGAAGGGAGATAGAGAAGTGAGAGCAGATAGGGGGAGGATGGGAAATAAGATTGATTTACCTGTAAAGGAGAGGCTCCTTCTTAAGACCTCTCCTTACCAGTCGAGGTACATAGTAACCTAGCTATTCTTTGTCCTCTTCCCCGCCTTCTTTCCTAGCTCTTTTCCTATACCCTGTTGTTGAAAATGACTTATGTAGTCTTGGATACGGATATAACTTGCTCTAGAATCAGTATCTATTGAATCAGGAGGTGAGTGAGATTGTTAGAATTGGCAAAAGATCTTCTTATCTGGGCAAATAAGAGCCCACCAATTCTTTAAAGACCTTGCTCGTAAGCCTGGGCGCTAGCGCTTGGCCTTGGAATCTCAAACTGATGAGAGAGAGTCTGGATACTTTCTTACGAGGTATGCGAAGCATAGAGCTGTGTGCCGGGCAAGTCAGTTTTAAACATTTTGTAGTTGGAGTACTTTTTCTGCCTCTTCCCTCGGCGGAGGGGTAGGGCATATAAGGGGGGCTCAATCGAAGAAAGATGGTGTCAGTGACCAGAGAAGGTCCCTCTTTCTTTAGAGAATGCCAAGCTAATCACTCGTCAATAAGCAGCAGGAGAGGAACTGTGTTCATTAAATCATAGATTGAGATTTGGAAAGTGTGTTACTAGTTGAATTTCTCTGAGACCCTCTGTCTTTGACCCCTTATTCTCTCCTCGTCGGGCTTGGGCATACTAATTGTAATTATATATAATAATGAATGAAACTTTTTAATGACCAAAGTGGCTGTTGGGCAAAAAGCATCTTCTGTGGCTCAAGTATCACGACAAGCAAGCAATAATTCCTTTTTTATTTTATACTCTCTTCTATATTCTGCCGTATTTCCCTCATCTAGAGTGGATCTCTAAGTGGATAGAGAGCTTTGATTTGCTTCTCTTCTTACTTATTACTTAGTTTTTTTTCAATTCTCGAAAAATCAAAAATCAAGGGTGGTAGAAGGAACTAGCAAAAGAGGAGAGTTTGTTTTAGCGTGACGTGGCGAGAATGACGAATCTCGAGATGTTAGAAGGTGCAAATTCGATGTTTCGAAATTAAACTTAAATATAAATAAAAGGGTCTGGTTTTTGAGTTGCTTACGGTAAATTTATCCTCGAAAGAAAGGGGGGAGGGGTGCCGAGATCCTGGGCAGCGGGGTCTTCCCATCATGATCGACTAAAGGGAAAGTCGCAAAAGAGATATTGGTTCGAGTCCAATTCATGATTCCAGTTCAGAAGGACTTCATTCAATCGAAGAAAAGAAGGAAGCATTACGAACAGATAGCCAAAGCAGACAGGGTGACAAGATGTGACAACCAGAAGGAATCCTTTTCGCTTTCTCCAACAACGAATTCGAAAGTAAGCAAAATATTTTAGGCCTAGGGGAGAAGAGATCTATCTTTCATCCGTCTTCTCGATCACCTTAAGCTGCCTTGATGGAAATCTAACTTCCTTTATTCAACAACTCAACCAGAACGGCAGAGATTCTGAAATTTACCAGGAATTCCGCTCTCATTTTACTGACGAACAATTCCGTCGCGCAAATGGGTTGCCCCTTCCCTAATGAATGAGATAAGAATGATCAGTAACCAGAATGAGTATTCAATTCAATCATAATAAGGGGGCCACCGATGTCGAGGGGGTAGTTAAGGTCAGAGGGTGGAGAATTGTGAGGGCGAGGGCGGCGAAAGGCCTAGCCCAAGGCATTGGCGAGCAAGTAAGCAAATGCCTATGCCAGGGTGCGGAGGCTGGCTGCCAAAACTACGCCAATTTGCTGTCGGAGTAGGCTAAAAAGGCGTACTCATGACAGCTTACAGAATACTTCAGGGCTGGAGTGAAGAGCCACAAAAGTACCAGTCAGAAACTGTAAAAAAAGGACCGAGAACTACATAAATAGGTCTGAGACTCACTTCCTTGAAAAGAGGGAGAAAGAGTTATGTAGGCAGCGACCATTCAAGAAATGTAGTGGTTTTTTCCGACCTTTTAGGGTAAAATGTAAAAAAATACTGAAGAGTAGCTAAATGAAAGGCAGCGAAAGGGATCCCCATACGTGACAGGGGAGGCACGAGCGGGGAATATCATAAACTCGAACAAGACCAGGGTCCACCGACCTAGAAGAAGATATAGATAGAGATGGGAAAACAGATTCAGAGGTAGATTTGTCAAAGGACACAGACACAGGTACATAAGGAATCACATCATCACCTCCTTTTGCCTATGTCTCCCAAGCGGAGCTTCCCAGTCAGTTGGTCAAAAACAACTCAAGGTTCTCTTCCTATGGTGCTTTCAGTCTCATTTGATGCTTATCAAAATCAGCGAGTTCTCGTCCCATACTCAAGTCTGACTTCGATCATCGTCTCCCGTCTGTCCAAATTTTGATGTCACCGGACCTCATACAGCAACTTCTCCCTCACCTTGTCCAAGCTTGATCTTCGCGACCTTAAGCCGAGCAACTCGAGACGAGGCCTTTTTGAGATAGGCCTTAGGCAGCTAGGCCAGCTGTAGCTATATCTGATCCGTTTGTTCCGCTGTGAATGCTATTGTTATCGTATGAAGTGGTTTTCCCGGCTTCCGTACCTTCTTCAACGTCTTCGGCTTTCACTTTCAAGAGAGAGAAGGAACCCGAGGATATCACTCCTAACCCAAAAAAGGAAAGGCAGACTGTCTCCGGGGACTTATGATCCTTCTATTTCAAACATTTTACTTTCTAAAGCCTTAACGTCCTGCTTCAAACTTAGGAAACCGTGCTTACTTTCGTCCGGGGATGGATAGGAAGCTTCTCTTCCGCTCCTACTTCGTAAGGAAGTTGAGTCCCTTCTCCCTTTGCTACTTACTTTGCTAGCTCTTTCTGTGTTTCGGGTATTCTATCATTCA